AATCCTTCTGTGGTATTCCATCTATTTGGTAGTTCCTTACCGTGTTAATTACCAATTATTGGGAATTGAGATTCCTAAGCAATACGAATTAATAGTAATATTTCGGGATAGATATTACCTCCCCTTTTCCCTTTTCAAATAAATTAAATTGAAATGATTGAAGTTTTTCTATTTGGAATTGTCTTAGGTCTAATTCCTATTACTTTGGCTGGATTATTCGTAACCGCATATTTACAATACAGGCGTGGTGATCAGTTGGACCTTTGATTAATATTAATTCACATCTCTTTTTTTAACTGACCTCCTCCTTTCTTTAATTAAATTTTTTTGGGGGGGGTCAAAGGTCAAATTCAGATTGCTGTATTTCAGTTCAGTGGAATTTTCGATCTAACAAGACAAGAGCAGAATCACGCTCTGTAGGATTTGAACCTACGACATTGGGTTTTGGAGACCCACGTTCTACCGAACTGAACTAAGAGCGCTTTCTCACCACAACGGAAAAGACTGTAAAGAAGGGGATTCTTTTTTTTATATAGTATAGAACCCCCCAAAAAATTTCAACCCCAATAAATACTTCTTGCATATGTATACTATCATAAAATTGAAAATTATGTATTATGTATGTCCAAATTGAATCGCTCTAAAATGTATCTCTGGTTACTGCTTCGAGGAGCAATAATAGGTAGGGATGACAGGATTTGAACCCGTGACATTTTGTACCCAAAACAAACGCGCTACCAAGCTGCGCTACATCCCTTTCAACTGGTCTACAGTATCATTGTAGAAAATCCCCGTCTTGTTTTCCACATCCTTATTTTATTTCCATTTCCTTCCTTTCTATGCAAAATGTATCTTGCCATTTCTTCCTCTTGGTCTCATATCATATAACATATAATAATAAATTAATATTTTTCTCGGGAATTCTCAGGCGCAAAGGGACCCGTTTTTTTGCTTTAAGAAAAAGAAAACCTTCTCTACCGAATCATTTCACATGTCAAGTTGAATTGGGGATTCCACACACAAATACAAGTGGTCTTTAACTACATATACATCTCTTACCATAATGTATTACAATATGGAATATAAAAAAAAGAAGGAGGATTCTCAATGCGAGATTTTAAAACATATCTTTCCGTGGCACCGGTACTAAGTACTCTCTGGTTCGGGTCTTTAGCAGGTTTATTGATAGAAATCAATCGTTTCTTCCCAGATGCGTTGACATTTCCTTTTTTTTCATTCTAGTTATTGATATGGAAAGGGGTGAAGAAGATTAGAGATAGAGTCAAATATTTGTGACTAATCTCTCTTTCCCGTCTTTTTTTTTTTCGAATTAGATAGATTGAATACGGGGGTAAAGAGAAAGAAAAAAGTGGATTCAACCTCAGTTAAATTCGGGTTAAGGCTCCAATTAAATTAAGAATCAAATTAATAATAGAGTTAAAAGAAAACAAAAGGGAAATGTGACTAGAATAAGAGTATCATGCAATACAAGATACTTAAATGAAATACTGTATTGCGATTAGAAATCGCTTTCGAAATTGTTGTATTACTTATTATTTACTATATTAATTGCAACAAAATCTTTATTTCATAATTTGATTTTGAGTTGTTAGCCACTTCTCGGATCGGAAAATAGAAACGTTGGGTGAATCAAAAACCCAAAGGAGGTTCATGGCCAAGGGTAAAGACGTTCGAGTAAGGGTTATTTTGGAATGTACCGGTTGTGTTCGAAACGGTGTTAATAAGGAATCAACGGGTATTTCCAGATATATTACTCAAAAGAATCGACACAATACACCTAGTCGATTGGAATTGAGAAAATTCTGTCCGTATTGTTTCAAACATACAATTCATGGGGAGATAAAGAAATAGATATAGATCGAACCGAGTGCTTGGGTGTCACCCTTTCAAGGAACATGAAAAAAATTTAGATATATATTTCTATTATTTCATATATTGAAATAAAAACAACTAAATAAATATAGACAAACCCAATCCTATGAATTTCTTCTATAATTTTTTTTTGATTTGATCGAAATAGTATTTTAGGGATAAGGAATAAACAAATTATGGATAAATCCAAGCGACTCTTTCTTAAATCCAAGCGATCTTTTCGTAGGCGTTTGCCCCCGATCCAATCGGGGGATCGAATTGATTATAGAAACATGAGTTTAATTAGTCGATTTATTAGTGAACAAGGAAAAATATTATCTAGACGGGTGAATAGATTAACCTTAAAAGAACAACGATTAATTACTATTGCTATAAAACAAGCTCGTATTTTATCTTCGTTACCTTTTCTTAATAATGAGAAACAATTTGAAAGAAGGGAGTCAACCACCAGAACTCCTGGTTTTAGGAACAGAAAAAAATAGGCTTACTTTTCAATTGAATCAAAATTCTAATCCGAACTCAAAAACAGATGGACGTTTTGTTCAAAAAATCCGAGAATCATTCGTGTCGTAAGAAAAAAAAGAATCGGGTAAGAGGAACAAATTTTTTTATCGGGCGTGTTCGCTCATTTTGACGACTTTATCATATTATCAGATTTTATCATACTAATTTCTACTCTACCTTCCCGGAGTTCATTCTCCAGAGAATTCCATTTCAAAAAGTTTGGCGGATTCCTTCCAATCCCCTTATTTTATGATCTCGTTGGAAATCATATAAAGACAATTCCTATTTGATATAGCTATTTGTGCAAGGATTTTACGATTAAGAAGCAACTGCCCCTTATACAGATTGTGTATTAATCTACTATAAATATAGGATGCCCCCGCCCCGCGAATTACTGCATTTATTCGAGTGATCCACAAACGACGAAAATCCCTTTTTTTCCTATCTCTATCACGATGCGCCGAAACCAAAGCTCTTATTTTCTGTTGAATAATTGTTCGAGTAAGTCTTGAATGAGCCCCGCGAAAACTTGATGCAAATAAACGCATTTTTGTTCTACGTCTCCGAGCTATATATCCTCGTCTAATTCTGGTCATTGAGTAAATGAAACTTTAATGAATAACTAATGGATTTCCTTTCTTTCAGTTATTCTTTTCCCCCTTCCTAGTCTATTAATAACAAAACGGATTCTTCCAATTTATAAAATAAAAATTCCAATGGCTTTTGCTACTATAACCTTCCCTACCACGCTTTTTTCCTTTTTTCTAGGCATTGGAAAAAAAAATAGAAATAGCTAAAGAAATTGTGGGTTCCATCGTCTCTATGGTTACTTCTTAAACGGTGAGGTCTTCTCTATACACCGGAGCCCTTTCCTTCATTTTATTGGTAACTTGTACAGTTACCACTCTTTGGCTCTACCCATGAATTTTCCAGTAATGGGTCTTTCATAATTTCATAATGAGATATACCTTATACAGTAACGGTATTTAATTATGAAGATTGGTTGGGTAGCTGACCTTGTGAGTCCGTTCTTCTAAACATAATATTTCTACTTTTTAAAATAGGATTTCCCCCGCTTAATGGGTAACTATTTGTTACCAATGGGGAATTCTTTCTCATCTTAAATTGAAAATTCAGGTGATTTAATTTGCACCAATTGAAACCATAAATTTCATACACAATAGAAAGATATGATAGATCCATCTTTTTTAGATAGTGAATGGAGTTCTTCCATTCTATCCGATTCACCGGTACTGATCATTGATACTGGAAAAATTGTTTTTTCTTTTGTTTTGTCTCAGCCCATGATTTAAACGAGTCGCACATACACCCTCGTACATGTTCCTCGACGCTGAGGGCATCCCCCAAGAGCGGGGGATTTCGTGACGTTTCTGATTGGCTGTCTTGGGTTTCTAATAAGTTGTTTAATAGTTGGCATGCTGAATTATACATTATGGGCTGGTTTAGATTGATCCTAACCGGATGATTATGAATTTATTCGATTTCAATATATTAATAGAATATTAAACCCTTAATTAAGTAATTAAGAAGATAAAATCTTAAATCGTATATTTGCACGAAATCACTGCTATTTTTTATCCAACCGCTACAAAATCAACAATTCCATGAGCTTGGGCTTCTGTTGCTGACATAAAAGTATCCCTTTCCATGTCTTCGGATACAGCCCATAAGGGCTTGCCTGTTCTTTGTACATAAACCCTTGTAAGGATTTCGCGCAGTTTCAGTAGTTCTTCCGCTTCCAGGATAAGTTCGGACGTTTGTGCCTCATAAAAACCGGCAGCAGGTTGATGGATCATTACCCTGATCATATAATATAACACAATCAAAGGTTCCTGTATCTCGCACGAGGAGGCAAGGCGAAGAGATAAAGAATAAAATAAGAAAAAGATAGAATTGAACAACCGTACGGGCATTTTTTTCACATTGCATACGGCTCCACAATGGAATTTTTTTACCTTTCATCGAAGAAAGCGAAAATGTGGGATCTATTATACCCAGATCGGTAAATGATCCAATTACCACCCTTCTTTTTTTTTCGGAGGAGTTCAAAAATACTATGATGGCCCCGTTGCTTTAATATATTTATTTCGTCTGTGATTCAGCAATCCCAAAGTTTCTTTTTTTTTTTTCGTACTCTTTCATAACATAAATTTTGTTAATAACCTGCCGGTGTGAAAAAAGTTTGTGACGCTGAAATCGACCTACGATAGGTAAGATAAAATCGGAAATACCCTTCCTTTATCTCATACTACTCTTTCGATACATAATCTAATATTTTGAAAAACAATAAAAAATTTGCATATCGAATTCGAAGTGCCATGCTAATATTACTTAAATATTAATAATTCATATGGCGAAGGCATAGTCTTCTTTTTTCTCTTAAATAAAAAACCCATTGGCGCCAAGCGTGAGGGAATGCTAGACGTTTGGTAATTGCTCCTCCGACCAGGATAAAAGACCCCATTGAGGCGGCTAATCCCATGCATATTGTCTGTATATCTGGTCGCACAAATTGCATAGTATCATAAATGGCTATTCCAGGTATTACCCATCCGCCGGGAGAGTTTATAAGCAAATACAGATCCTTGGTATCACTCTCCGAACTGAGATATACAAAAAGACCAATAAGTTGATTCGAAACATTGCTATCAATCGCTTGGCCTAAAAAAATTAATCTTTCTCGATAAAGTCGGTTGATTCGGATAAAATTGTATCCCTTAGGAGCCGTACGGGCACCTTTTGATGCATACGGTTCAACAAAACTAAAACTTGCGAAAAAAAATCAATGTGTAGCTTCCAGCCCTCTTTCTTTTTTTATAGCGGACTCCTTCTAATGAAGGAAGGGGCTTCTCTTTCATTTTTGAAGAACGATGCGTTTGGCCGGTTTTCCTAAAATATTAGAATATAAAAAACAGTTTTATCGCACTAACTTTTCATTGATGTATTTTTTCATCGAGATCCAATCCAAAAATAACGATGCCATTTTCTTGTTCCTGAATGGGCTTCTTCCATTTTTTTAGGTTTATGCTCTACTCCGAGTAAGGATCCGCCCGATTTTGATTTGCACATATAGGACAAATGACCCCAATACCACGTCTTTGTTTTTTTTTTTTTTCATTTTTTCTCAATTTTGCAATTCATTTCTTTTATGTCTTCCGCCAAATATTCGACGTATCCATTCTATTTATTATTCGATTGATTAACTGTTTGGGATCAGTGCTATTTAATAATTTCTTTCTAATGTTTATGATATCTATAAGTCCTAATAATAGATATATTACCAATTGGGTTTTTCTAAACGGAGCCTGGATACTTAATTTTATTGGTCCAGCCAAGTCGACCATAAATTATTTGAATTGCTAATATTAATCTGGATACCTCTTCACAAAACGGATCTAATTGCATTTCATTGCACTTCACGTTACAAATTTTTGATGATTCAATCGCTTTTTTTGGGGGCGAAAGAGAGGATATCTCGATCGGGGGAGAGAATGGGGAAATCCCATATGACCCAATATATCTGACAGGGCGCACTATATGTCAATCCAAGTTGGATTTCGCTCTCCGGGAGTTCGAAAGGGAACTTTTGGAACACCAATAGGCATAAACTGAAAGAAAAAAGAATTAAGTACTCTATTTCACTTTGATGTGGAAACGTAATAATGGTTTTATTATTTTAATAATATTAGCTTTATCGTCATATTTTCTACATAGATAGAATAAGTTCATAAAATAAAGGAAAACAAAGAAAATTTTTACGAATAGGTACTTTGAATGATGACTAAATATGGATGCATGCGCTCTTCGAAAAGGGAATAAACCCCCATTGCGTATTGGTACTTATCGAGTATAGAATAGATCTGCTTCTCTTTTTTCCTATGAACCCAATTGTTCCATTTTTACTAAAAGAATAGAACAAATAGTAACCCCTTTTTCCGAGATAATCCACTGAAAAAAAAAGGGGGTCCATAGCATAGTTTTTTCAATGCAATAAAGTTACATAGTGTCTATTTTTTGTTGATAAAGGGGTATTACCATGGGTTTGCCTTGGTATCGTGTTCATACTGTCGTATTGAATGATCCCGGTCGTTTGCTTTCTGTTCATATAATGCATACAGCTCTGGTTGCTGGTTGGGCCGGTTCAATGGCTTTATATGAATTAGCAGTTTTTGATCCCTCCGACCCTGTTCTCGATCCAATGTGGAGACAAGGTATGTTCGTTATACCCTTCATGACTCGTTTAGGAATAACCAATTCATGGGGCGGTTGGAGTATTACAGGAGGGACGATAACGAATCCGGGGGTTTGGAGTTACGAAGGTGTAGCCGGGGCGCATATTGTGTTCTCTGGCTTGTGCTTCTTGGCAGCTATCTGGCATTGGGTGTATTGGGATCTAGAAATATTTGGTGATGAACGCACAGGAAAACCTTCTTTGGATTTGCCTAAGATCTTTGGAATTCATTTATTTCTCTCAGGAGTGGCTTGCTTTGGCTTTGGCGCATTTCATGTAACAGGATTGTATGGTCCTGGAATATGGGTGTCCGACCCATATGGACTAACTGGAAAGGTACAATCTGTAAATCCCGCGTGGGGTGTGGAAGGTTTTGATCCCTTTGTTCCAGGAGGAATAGCCTCTCATCATATTGCAGCAGGGACATTGGGCATATTAGCAGGCTTATTCCATCTTAGTGTCCGCCCGCCCCAACGTCTATATAAAGGATTACGTATGGGCAATATTGAAACCGTTCTTTCCAGCAGTATCGCTGCTGTCTTTTTTGCAGCTTTTGTTGTTGCTGGAACTATGTGGTATGGTTCAGCAACTACTCCTATCGAATTATTTGGTCCCACCCGTTATCAATGGGATCAGGGATACTTTCAGCAAGAAATATATCGAAGGGTTAGCGCTGGACTAGCCGAAAATCAAAGTTTATCAGAGGCTTGGTCTAAAATTCCTGAAAAATTATCTTTTTATGATTACATCGGAAATAATCCAGCGAAAGGGGGATTATTCAGAGCGGGTTCAATGGATAACGGAGATGGAATAGCTGTCGGGTGGTTAGGACATCCTATCTTTAGAGATAAAGAAGGGCGTGAACTTTTTGTACGTCGCATGCCTACTTTTTTTGAAACATTTCCAGTTGTTTTGGTAGACGGAGATGGAATTGTTAGAGCCGATGTTCCCTTTAGAAGGGCAGAATCGAAGTATAGTGTCGAACAAGTAGGCGTAACCGTTGAGTTCTATGGTGGCGAACTGAACGGAGTGAGTTATAGTGATCCTGCGACTGTGAAAAAATATGCTAGACGTGCCCAATTGGGTGAAATTTTTGAATTAGATCGTGCTACTTTGAAATCCGATGGTGTTTTTCGTAGCAGTCCAAGAGGTTGGTTTACTTTTGGACATGCTTCCTTTGCTCTGCTCTTCTTCTTCGGGCACATTTGGCATGGTGCTAGAACCTTATTCAGAGATGTTTTTGCTGGTATTGACCCAGATTTGGATGCTCAAGTGGAATTTGGAGCATTCCAAAAACTTGGAGATCCAACTACAAGAAGACAAGTAGTCTGATGCAGCATTGCTCTGTTATTTTTCGCTTCTCACTTCTATTTTCTCTTTGTGATTTTACATAGGATACTGAAAAAGTCTGGATTTAAATCTCCGCCCTTTCGCCTTTTCTTTGATTTTTTTTTTTCTTTAATCGGGGAGATGATCCCCAATAAACAGGTATGGAAGCTATAATTGTAAACCGCGATCAAATTTATGGAAGCATTGGTTTATACATTCCTCTTAGTCTCGACTCTAGGGATCATTTTTTTCGCTATCTTTTTTCGCGAACCACCTAAAGTTCCAACTAAAAAATGAAATGATTTTTCATTATCTGAATTGAAGTAATGAGCCTCCCAACATTGGGAGGCTCATTACTTCAACTAGTCCCCGTGCTCTTCGAACGGGTCTCTTAGTTGTTGAGAGGGTTGCCCAAAAGCAGTATATAAGGCGTACCCAGTAAAACTTACAAGTAATCCAGATATAGAGATGGCGACTAGGGTTGCTGTTTCCATTATTATATAATTTCAAGACCACAATGGATCTATGATAAGATTGTTTATTTACAACGGAATGGTATACAAAGTCAACAGATCTCAATGAATACAAAATAGGATTTATGGCTGCACAAACTGTTGAGGGTAGTTCTAGATCTGGTCCAAGACGGACGTCTGTAGGGGCTTTATTGAAACCATTGAATTCGGAATATGGTAAAGTAGCTCCTGGATGGGGAACTACTCCTTTGATGGGTGTCGCAATGGCTCTATTTGCGGTATTCCTATCTATTATTTTGGAGATTTATAATTCTTCCGTTTTACTGGACGGAATTTCACTGAATTAGATTTATAAGAACCCTAGCTTTTAAATAAAAATACAAAAAACGATGCATTTAGGCCTCGGCTTTTTTATTTTAGCTTATTCTTTTTTGGTAGTTCGACCGCGAAATTTTTGTGTTTCTGTATTTCCGGAATATGAGTGTGTGACTTGTTATAATTGATCCTATTGAGAGTACAGAGAGTGGGTCTGTCGTCTTGATAGAGATGGTTTTACCCCGTCGGATATTCATTCTAGTATCTGGAGCACGGAATATATGAAATATATCACGAAGTATTTGAACTATGATTCATACTTAATATTCAGACCTCGTGGCCGGATTCCTCAAATTTTTCCAAAGAAAAAAGTTTTCAATTGAAAGAGTTTTCTTCTTTCAAATTCCCGTTTCTGCTTTGATTTTGCTCAAAGAACAAACTTTTCTTTCTAGTTTTAGTCATTATATCGATTCTACTCGTTGAATAAATGATGATCCAATGGTTCTTACTCAGGGAATCCTTGACTTAGCTTGAAGGTTTTATTGAATCATCGTGGTTCTAGTATGAATTTAAGGTTTCAATTGATTCCTAGGGTCTTAACAAGAAAATTCCTATCAATAATAAAGAAAACAAAAGGAAAGCTACATTACATACAAATTAAAATAACAGATGAAAGAAAAAAATAGGGAAATAGAAGATTCAAGAGGCCTGGAACGATCAACAGAAAGACAAGTGAGCCTACTTGATTTTTTGACATTCTAATTATAACAAAAAAAAAGAGCTTTCTTACTTTTACTCTTTCGTATTTTTAGCGAAAATTGAATCAAAAGATTAAGAAGTTTCCAATTTTCTATTCCATACCTCTTTTAACCTGTTTTTGGGTTTTTTTGTTTGAGCTGTACGAGATGAAATTCTCATATACGGTTCTCAGAGGGGGAGTCCCCTTGGTTTACCTATCTCAATAAAGTCTACGATTGGTTCGAAGAGCGTCTCGAGATTCAGGCGATTGCAGATGATATAACTAGTAAATACGTTCCTCCTCATGTCAACATATTTTATTGTCTAGGAGGAATTACGCTTACTTGTTTTTTAGTACAAGTCGCTACAGGGTTTGCTATGACTTTTTACTACCGTCCGACCGTTACGGAGGCTTTTGCTTCTGTTCAATACATAATGACGGAAGCTAACTTTGGTTGGTTAATCCGATCAGTTCATCGATGGTCAGCAAGTATGA